TGAATATTAGTTTTTTCAACTCAGAGTTGTCCAATGAATCCGTTGATTCGGAATCGCGGGATAGAGAGACAGATGACGAATTGATTTCTTACCTATGGACGAGATTTTTGTTAGTATCATCTATAATGATAATAATTGATGAATCAAAAACTTTCAATTGGTATTTTTACTTATCCATCCGCGTATCTTTCAAAAAATAGAAACTTAGGGAAGTGCTTTAGAAACATATGGATAAAAACAACGTATTTCATTTAGCCTCGTCATGCCTACTATAACTAGTTATTTCGGTTTTCTACTAGCAGTGTTAACTATAACCTCAGCTCTATTTATCGGTCTGAACAAGATACGACTTATTTGATTCAAATTAATTGAAGGCACAATTCAAAAAAAGAAACATTTATGGGGTAGTCCATATATTCTATATATTCTAGAGTTCTTTACCTTGTCAATTCAATTTCTAATTCTTGGTCATTGAGATTCATGGGCAATACAGATTAATATTTTAAGGATAGATATTACCTCTCCTTTTCCTCGTTCAACTAAATTGAAATGATTGAAGTTTTTCTATTTGGAATCGTATTAGGTCTAATTCCTATTACCTTGGCTGGATTATTTGTAACCGCATATTTACAATACAGACGTGGTGATCAGTTGGACCTTTGATTAATTAAAAGCTCTTTTTTTGATTGACCTCCTATAAAGCAAGTAGGAGGTCAAATTGTGATTTGTGTGCAATTATTTCAGTGTAATTTTCGATCTAACTAGAACAAGAATAGAATCACGCTCTGTAGGATTTGAACCTACGACATCGGGTTTTGGAGACCCACGTTCTACCGAACTGAACTAAGAGCGCTTTATTTATTATCAAACTAAATGTAACCCTAATCAATCTTGCATACATATATTATGATATAGAATATCATAAAATAAAAAAAAAGATTGATTCTGTATATGTATGTTCAATTTTTAGGGATCTCGATTGATTCCTCGTTACTCTTCAGAAGATAAGTAATCGGTAGGGATGACAGGATTTGAACCCGTGACATTTTGTACCCAAAACAAACGCGCTACCAAGCTGCGCTACATCCCTTTCAATTGGTCTACAGTGTCATTGTAGAGAATCCCTGTCTTGTTTTCCACATTTTTGATTTATTTCCTCCGTTGGTATACACAAATTATCTTGCCATTTCTTCTTTTTTGTCTCATATCATATAACATATATAAAATATAATAAAAAGACTTATTTATATCCGTATGAAATAATATATATAAATATGAAATCCTCTGTAAAAAAAATGAATATTTGGGGGGAATGTTGAGGCGGAAAGGGACCTATTTTTTTTTAATAAAAAAGGGAATATTTACCAAATTGAATTGTTGTACATTTCAATTAGGAATTCCACGTACAATACAAGCGGTTATTAACTATATATACATCACTATATATACATCTGATCTTATGTAATACCATTATGTATTACCATTATATATTCTAAATTACTAGAAAGTTGGAGGTTTTAAAATGCGAGATCTAAAAACATATCTCTCCGTGGCACCGGTAGTAAGTACTCTATGGTTCGGGTCTTTAGCGGGTCTATTAATAGAGATCAATCGTTTATTCCCAGATGCGTTGGTATTCCCATTTTTTTCATTCTAGTTATTGACTTGGGAAGGGGTGAAGAAGATTAGAAAAACAATCAAATATCTGTGACTAATCCCCTTCCCCTTCTTTTCTTTTTTTTAGAGTTTTTAGACTTAGAAGTTAGAAAAGAGAAAGAATAAAAGTGGATTCAACCTGAGTAAAACTCGGACTCGGTGCCGGGTTCCAATTGAATTAATATAATAAAAGAGTGAGAACGGAAATGAAAATATGATGGCTAGGGCAACAATATCATACAAGATACTTAAATGAAAAACTGTACTGCGATTCTAAATTTAGAAATCATTGTATTACTATATTTGATTGCAACAAAATCTTTCAAAATTTTATTTCGAGTTACCAACTTCTCTTTTTTTCTTTCTTTTTGTTCTTCATTTTGGATCGGAAAATGGAAGAGTTGCGTGAATCAAAAATCCAAGGGAGGTTCATGGCCAAGGGTAAAGATGCCCGAGTAACGGTTATTTTGGAATGTACTCGTTGTGTTCGAAACGGTGTTAATAAGGAATCAATCGGGATTTCCAGATATATTACTCAAAAGAATCGACACAATACACCTAGTCGATTGGAATTGAGAAAATTCTGTCCCCATTGTTACAAACATACGATTCATGGGGAGATAAAGAAATAGATCGAACCGATCGTCTGTGTGTCACCCTTTTCCAATCCAAGGAAGATGAAAAATTACATATATTAGACATTTTTTAGATTTAAATATAAACAAACCAAATCCTATTTCTTAATTCTAAATCATTTTAGATCCGATCGAAATAGGATTTTCGGGATAAGGAATAAACAAACCATGGATAAATCCAAGCGACTCTTTCTTAAATCCAAACGATCTTTTCGTAGGCGTTTGCCCCCGATTCAATCGGGGGATCGAATTGATTATAGAAACATGAGTTTAATTAGTCGATTTATTAGTGAACAAGGAAAAATATTATCTAGACGGGTAAATAGATTGACCTTAAAACAGCAACGCTTAATTACTATTGCTATAAAACAAGCTCGTATTTTATCTTTGTTACCTTTTCTTAATAATGAGAAACAATTTGAAAGAAGCGAGTTGACCGCTAGAACTATTGGTCTTAGAACCAGGAATAAATAGGCTTACTCTTCAATTGAATTAAAATTAGAATCCAAACTCAACCGCGGATTGATGCTTTGTTCCAAAAATCCGAGAATCTAGATTTGATTGTCGTGTCGTAAGAAAAAAAAAAGAATTGGGCAAGAAGAATAATTTTTTTTTATTGAACATATTTGCTCATTTTGACCACTTTATCATATTAGCATATTTTATCATACTAATTTCTACTCTACCTTCTCGGAGTTCATTCTCCGGAGAACTCCATTTTAAACATTCCGCTGGATTCTTTCCAATCTTCTTATTTTATGATCTCATTGGAAATCATATAAAGACAATTCCTATTTAATATAGCGATTTGGGCAAGTATTTTACGATTAAGAAGCAACTGCCTCTTGTACAGATTGTACATGAATCGACTATAACTGTAGTATACCTTATTCGATCGAATTACTGCATTTATTCGAGCAATCCACAAATGGCGAAAATTTCTTTTTTGCCTACCTCTATCCCGATAAGCTGAAGCCAAAGCTCTTATTTTCTGTTGAGTAATAGTTCGAGTAAGTCTTGAATGAGCCCCGCGAAAGCTTGATGCAAATAAACGAATTTTTGTTCTACGTCTCCGAGCTATATATCCCCGTTTAATTCTAGTCATTGAATAAATGAAACTTTGATGAATAACTAATTGATTTCCTTTCTTTCAGTTATTCCTTTCTCCTTTCCTAGTCTATTAATAACAAAACATATTTTTCCAATGTATAAAATAAAAATTCCACTGGCTTTGGCTACTATAACCTTCCCGACCACAATTTCTTTTTTTGTTCTAGGGATTTCGCCTTAAAATACGAAATTGTATTGATACTAGGTATCAAAAAAAAACAAACATAGTCAATAAAAAAAATAGAAATGGATAACGAAATAGTGGGTTTCTTCGTTTCTATGGTTACCTCTTAAACGGTGAGGTCCTCTCTATACACCGGAGCTCTTTCTTTCATTTCATCAATGTTATTGTTAACTTGTACAGTTCACCCTCTTTAGCTCTACCCATAAATTTGTTAGTAATCGGTCTTTCACAACGAGATCCACTTATACAGTAACGGTATTTAATTATAAAGATTTGTTGGGTAGCTGACCCTCTTAGTCCGTTCTTGGAAGAATAAGGCCATAATCTTTCTGTTAAATAGGATTTCCTCCGCTTAATGGATAAGCATTTGTTACCAATGGGAATTCTTTCTCATCTAAAATTGAAAATTGAGGTGATTGGATTTGCACCAATAGAAACCATAAATTTGATACACAATAGAAAGGATAGGATAAATCTTTTTTATTTCTTTTTAGGTAGTGAACGGAGTTCTTCCATTCATTCTATCCTATTCACCGGTACTGATCACTGATACGGGAAAAATTTTGTACTTTCTTTTGTCCCGCCCGATCCATGGTCTGAACGAGTCGCACATACACCCTAGTACATGTTCCTCGACGCTGAGGGCATCCCGCAAGGGCGGGCGATTTCGTGACATTTATGATTGGCTGTCTTGTGTTTCTAATAAGTTGTTTAATAGTTGGCATGTTGAATTGTATACATAATGAGTTGGTTTAGATCAATCCTAACCGGATGATTATGAATTACTTCTATATTAATAGTAATAGAAAATACTATATTAACCCCGGATAAGAAGATAAAATCTCAAATTGCGGATTTGCGTGAAATCCCTGCTATTTTTTAGTCAATCGCTACAAGATCAACAATTCCATGAGCTTGGGCTTCTGTTGCTGACATAAAAACATCCCTTTCCATGTCTTCGGATACAACCCATAAGGGTTTGCCTGTTCTTTGTACATAAACCCTTGTGATGGTTTCGCGCAGCTTCAGTAATTCTTCTGCTTCCAGGATAAATTCTCCCGTTTGTGCCTCATAAAAAGAACTAGCCGGTTGATGGATCATTACCCTGATGATTTAATAAATGGTTTTCTCTATCTCGTATGATGAGTCAAAGATAATAAGAAAAAAGATAGGATTAACAACCGTACAGGCATCCTTTGTGCATTGCATACGGCTCCACAATGGAATTCATTTTTACCTTCCATCGAAGGAATAGAAAATAGAGGATCTATCAGACCCAGATCAGTAAATGATCCAATAACCACCCTTCCTTTTTTTAGTAATTTAAAAATACTATGATGGTTCCGTTGCTTTATTATTTTGTTTGTTATTCAGCAATCCCAAAGTTTATTTTTTTTCCAATTTGAAAATAAATAGAAATATTTCGTATTCTTTCATAACAGAAATATTGGTAAGAGCCTTCCGTCATGAAAACAAAAAAGTTTGTGACGCTGAAAGAGGCCTCCGATAAATCAGCTAAAATCGGAAATGCCTTTTATCTCATACTACTCTTTCGATACATAATCTAATGTAATGGTTTAGAAAAAAAAATTCTCATATCGAATTCAAAGTGCCATGCTATTATTACTTAATATTCATATTTTATATGGCGAAGGCATAGTTTTCTTTTTTGTCTCAAATAAAAAACTCATTGGCGCCAAGCGTGAGGGAATGCTAGACGTTTGGTAATTTCTCCTCCGACCAGAATAAAAGATCCCATTGAAGCGGCTAATCCCATGCATATTGTCTGTACATCTGGTCCCACAAATTGCATAGTATCATAAATAGCTATTCCGGGTATTACCCATCCACCGGGGGAGTTTATAAATAAATACAGATCCTTGGTATCATCCTCTATACTGAGATATACCATAAGACCAATAAGTTGATTCGAGATCTCGCTATCAACCTCTTGGCCTAAAAAAAGTAATCTTTCTCGATAAAGTCGGTTGATTAGGATAAAATTGTACCCCTTAAGAACCGTACGGGCATCTTTTGATGCATACGGTTCAAAAAAATAGCGAAAAAAAGAATCAATGTTTAGATTCTAGCCTTCTTTAGAGGACTCTTTCTAACTTCTAATGAAGGGGCTTTTTCTTCCCTTCCATTTTTCAAGAAAGATGAGTTTTGACCTTTGGCCTGCGGTCGTTTATCTATACTATAAATTTCAATAAATAAAAAATTTCAATAAATAAAAAACCAATTCATTAAATTTATCGAACTAACTTTTCATTGATGTATTGTTTCATCGAGATCAAATTAAAATTTCGATGTCATTTTCTTGTTCCCGAATGGTCTTCTTCAATTCTTTTAGGTTTATGCTCTACTCCGAGTAAAGATCTGCCCGATTTGGATTTGCACATATAGGACAAATGCCCCAGTCTTTTTGCTACGACTTCTTTTTTTTTTCAATTTATTTCATGCTTTTAACCAAATATTCAACCAACGTATTCATCATATTACTCGATTGATTAACAAATGCTATTTATAAATAGAATATGATACAAGTAGTAATCATAAAATAGATAGATTCAAAATTGAGTTTTTTCTAAGCGGAGCCTGGATACTTCATTTTATTAGTCCAACCAAGCAAACCATAAATTATTCTAATTCCTAATATTAATCTGGATACCCCCCAAAAAATAGACCTAATTGCACTTCACGCTCCAAATTGTTGATAATTCAATCAATCCGTCTTGGGCGAAAGAGAGGATATCTCGATCGGGGGAGAGAACGGGGAAATACCATATGACCCAATATATCTGACAAGTCGCACTATACGTCAACCCACGATGCATCTTCCTCTCCAGGACTTCGAAAAGGTACTTTTGGAACACCAATAGGCATTAAAGCAAAGAAAAAAGAATTAAGTACTATAACTCACTTTGATGTGGAAGCGTAACAACGAACGGGTTTATTGTCTTAATAAATAAGATGGGCCCTTATCGGATTTTACCTTTTAGCATATTTTATACATAGATTGAATAAGTTCATAAAAAAGGAAGACAGAATGAATGAATAAAGGAAAATTCTTCCGAATAGATTTTTTGAATGATGAACAACTATGTATACATTCACTCATATAAAATAGGATCAATTCCCATCCACCATTGCGTATTGGTACTTATCGAGTATAGAATAGATCTGCTTCTTTTTGTTCCTACGAATAGAATTGTTCCATTATTACTAATAGAATAGACCAAATATTAATCTTTTCGCCAGGATAATCCCCTGAAAAGGGGAGGTCCATAGCATAGTTTTTTTTCAGTGCAATAAAGTTACATAGTGTCTCTTTTTCGTTGATAAAGGGGTATTTCCATGGGTTTGCCTTGGTATCGTGTTCATACCGTTGTATTGAATGATCCCGGTCGTTTGCTTTCTGTTCATATAATGCATACAGCTCTAGTTGCTGGTTGGGCCGGTTCAATGGCTCTATACGAATTAGCAGTTTTTGATCCCTCTGATCCTGTTCTTGATCCAATGTGGAGACAAGGTATGTTCGTTATACCTTTCATGACTCGTTTAGGAATAACCAATTCATGGGGGGGTTGGAGTATCACAGGAGGGACTATAACGAATCCGGGTATTTGGAGTTACGAAGGTGTGGCCGGAGCACATATTGTGTTTTCTGGATTGTGCTTTTTGGCAGCTATCTGGCATTGGGTGTATTGGGATCTAGAAATATTTTGTGATGAACGTACAGGAAAACCTTCTTTGGATTTGCCGAAGATTTTTGGAATTCATTTATTTCTCTCAGGGGTGGCTTGCTTTGGTTTTGGCGCATTTCATGTAACAGGATTGTATGGTCCGGGAATATGGGTATCCGATCCTTATGGGTTAACCGGAAGGGTACAACCGGTAAATCCTGCGTGGGGTGTTGAAGGGTTTGATCCTTTTGTTCCGGGCGGAATAGCCTCTCATCATATTGCAGCAGGTACATTGGGCATATTAGCGGGCCTATTCCATCTTAGTGTTCGTCCGCCCCAACGTCTATACAAAGGATTACGTATGGGAAATATTGAAACCGTCCTTTCGAGTAGTATCGCTGCTGTCTTTTTTGCAGCTTTTGTTGTTGCTGGAACTATGTGGTATGGTTCAGCAACTACCCCGATTGAATTATTTGGGCCCACTCGTTATCAATGGGATCAGGGATACTTCCAGCAAGAAATATATCGAAGAGTTGGTGCGGGGCTAGCCGAAAATCAAAGTTTATCAGAAGCTTGGTCTAAAATTCCTGAAAAATTAGCTTTTTATGATTACATCGGTAATAATCCCGCAAAAGGTGGATTATTCAGAGCGGGTTCCATGGACAATGGGGATGGAATAGCTGTTGGGTGGTTAGGACACCCTATTTTTAGAGATAAAGAAGGGCGCGAACTCTTTGTACGGCGTATGCCTACTTTTTTTGAAACATTTCCGGTTGTTTTGGTAGACGTAGACGGAATTGTTAGAGCCGATGTTCCTTTTAGACGAGCAGAATCGAAGTATAGTGTTGAACAGGTCGGTGTAACTGTTGAGTTCTATGGTGGTGAACTCAATGGAGTCAGTTATAGTGATCCTGCTACTGTGAAAAAATATGCTAGACGTGCTCAATTGGGTGAAATTTTTGAATTAGATCGTGCTACTTTGAAATCCGATGGGGTTTTTCGTAGCAGTCCAAGGGGTTGGTTTACTTTTGGGCATGCTTCATTTGCTTTGCTCTTCTTCTTCGGACACATTTGGCATGGTGCTAGAACCTTGTTTAGAGATGTTTTTGCTGGGATTGACCCAGATTTAGATGCTCAAGTAGAATTTGGGGCATTCCAAAAACTTGGAGATCCAACTACAAGAAGACAGGTAGTCTGATACAAGATTACTCTGTTCCTTTTTCCTTTATTTTTTTTATTTGACATAGATAGGGTACCGGATAAATCTTGATTCGGATTACTGACTTTTCGTTTCTTTGACTCTTGTCTTGGTCTTTTTTTTATCCGGAAAAAGATCCCAACTAAACAGGTATGGAAGCTATAATTGTAAACCGAAATAAAATCTATGGAAGCATTGGTTTATACATTCCTCTTAGTCTCGACTCTAGGAATAATTTTTTTCGCTATCTTTTTTCGCGAACCACCTAAAGTTCCAACTAAAAAGATGAAATGATTTCTCATTATCTCAATTGAAGTAATGAGCCTCACAATATTATGAGGCTCATTACTTCAATTAGTCCCCGTGTTCCTCGAATGGATCTCTTAGTTGTTGAGAGGGTTGCCCAAAAGCAGTATATAAGGCATACCCAGTAAAACTTACAAGTAAACCAGATATAGAGATGGCAACTAGGGTTGCTGTTTCCATTATTATATAATTTCAAGACCACAATGGATCTATGATAAGATCATTTATTTACAACGGAATGGTATACAAAGTCAACAGATCTCACTGAATAAAAAAAAATAGTATTTATGGCTACACAAACCGTTGAGGATAGTTCTAGATCTGGTCCAAGACGAACTATTGTAGGGGATTTATTAAAACCATTGAATTCGGAATATGGTAAAGTGGCTCCTGGGTGGGGAACTACGCCTTTGATGGGTGTCGCGATGGCTCTATTTGCGATATTCCTATCTATTATTTTGGAGATTTATAATTCTTCCATTTTACTGGACGGAATTTCAATGAATTAGATTCGATTCACAAGAACCCTAAATAACTTTTTAATAAAAAGTAAAGTATGTAGGTCTCCGCTTTTTAGCCCACTCTTCTTTGGTAGTTCGATCGTGGAATTTCTTTTTTTTTTCTGTATTTCCGGAATATGAGTGTGTGACTTGTTATAATTGATCCTATGGATATGACAGAGAAAAGTCAGTCATCTTGATCAAGATGATTTTATCTCGTTGGATATTCAGTCTAGGCCAGTATCCGGAGCACAGAATATATGAAATAGATTACAAAATAGTAGAACTATGATTCATACTTATCAGACCTCGTGGCCGGACTCCGAAAAAAGAGTTAGAAGTGATAAATTCAAAAAATTTTATTCTTTATACTTATTTTTTTTTTATTTTTATTAAAGGATAAGATAAACGTTTCTTTGTCTTTTTTCATTATATTCAGTCATTGAATAAGCATTGAATAAGTGATAATCCAAGGGTTCTTACTCAGGGAATTTTTTAACTTTTTGTTGGAAGGTTTTATTGAATCATCGTGGTTCTAGTATGAATCTAAGGTTTTAATTGATTCATAGGGTCTTAACAAGAGAATTCCTATCAATAATAAAGAACACAAGAGTAAAGTCGCATTACACACAAATCAAAGAAAAAAATAGGTAAATAGAAGATTCAAGAGGCCCGTAATGATCAATCTAAACACGAATGAGCCGACTTGATATTTGGGCATTATA